ATTCAATATCATCGAGATGTAATTCATCCCATTGAATTTACAAGCGAAAGATTTATTATCTCTATGGGATTAACTCCCGAGTTATTGTGAATTAAAGAAAAATGAAACAATGAGATTATGGAAGTAAATATTCTCGCATTTATTGCTACTGCACTGTTTATTCTAGTTCCTACCGCTTTTTTACTTATAATATACGTAAAAACAGTCAGCCAAGGTGATTAATTTGAATTAAACTTGACTTTTTTGTTCTTATCAAAAATGGAACAGAAGAAAGGGATTCAAATTTCGCGTCTTATGAAATGGGCAAACTAGAATTAGCCGTATTCTATGAGATACGATAGTATGGTAGAAAGAAATATCTGAATCTTTCTACCATACTATCCATAGTATAACTACAATAATGTTATTGTAGTCTATAAGGGTGTATTGTAATGCAAGTTAATTTAATAGAGATCAATCTACAATAGTATCGTCATATTCCTATATATCGGTGTATATATATGGATATCAATTTCATATTATATATATAATGTATGATATCAATTTCATATTATATATATAATGTATATAGTGCCCCCTATTTCTTTGCTTTATACATCTGTCTTGTATAAAACTTTATACATCTGTCTTGTATTTAATTTGTGTTGATTTCAATCAATTAGAAATGATCGAAAAGCGACTCGTACGATTCTAATTCCCGGATTGCTGATTATTTTCAATATGAATCCCGATCAAAAGAATCAAAGGCCTCTTCGATGAGTATAATAAAAGAAAATAATCTTTTTATTAGCATTCCGACGAAGAAGTCATTGATCGATCAGTTGACAGATGATCCATGGAAACTTCTTCGGATTTCTAAAAAAGGGGGAAAGGGTTAGTAAACCTCGTCAATTTTTAACGTTTGAACAGTGAGTTCAATAAAACAAACACAACATAAATAAAATTTCCAAAATATTAAAACAAACAGGAAGTGCGCAATATGTGACTCGCCCAAGACAATCTGTGTAGTATCGGGTTAGACAACTACTATGTCTGTGTTGTTTCCGATAGAAAATGTGTATCTACGTAATGTAATAACAGAACTATTTTATCTTTGAATAATAAAAGGAGAAACAAAAAAGTAAAATAAAAAAATTAAGCTCTTCCTCATGGTCCATATCTAATTTTGGTAAGAGTCGGTTCATCGAAATAGAAAATTGATCAAGAATTCAGTTGGAATAAATTTACTACCATTTGTATTTCTTTTACTTTGTATTCTTTTTACTTTCGAAATACGAACACGGAAATAATTTAAATATTTGTTTGATTGAAAGAGTTTTATTCATATATATTATTCATAAACTACAGTACTACACTAAAACCCAAGAAAATTTGGAAATGCGGATATTTTCTATTTCAATTTAAAAATTGAATTTTAAATTGAAATAGTGTTGAAATAGTAAAATTTCAATTAAAAAAAGGCTTTTCGGAACTGAAATATTTATAATAAAAAAAAAATGGATACAGTTTAATTACTAAACTCAATTAGTAGTATTTCTAGAGTCCACTTCTTCCCCATACTACGAGTGAAAGGGAAAATGTAAAGACTACCATTAAAGCAGCCCAAGCGAGATTTACTATATCCATGTGAATTATGTCCCCTATCTCTATGAAGGAATTATTGAATTATTGTTCACTAATAAATAATAGTGGAATCACTGACGCAGAGTCAAAAAGTAATTCTGACCTAACATTGTTGATGAAGCAATCCAATAAATCCAATAAATCAAATTATAACTTCTAAGAGGGTCTTATAAAATTTCTAGTATAATCAGAAAAGGTTAAGCACAAGCAAAATATGTGGAGACCCCCTTGGAAGTATCAAAGAAATGTAATGATACTAATATGTAGAAATAATAAAAATATATTCTTTCTTTTGTTGCCCTTCATTAAGTTAAGTAAAAACTTATAGAAGGATAGTAGATCACTACTAGCCCATACCCTATTTCTTTCCCATTTTGTTCTGATCTAATCCTTACCGTCTCTTTAATTGTCTCTATGAAAACAATCGGAGGGCGTCTTATTATGTTCTGTTCTTGACTAGAGGTTAACGAAAAAAGAATAAAAGTATCTAAGTAAAAGCTAATTACCCATTCAATCGAATTAATATTGATTGAATGCCAGAGTACTCAAAGACTTTGATGAATATGTATACTAAAGTATCTTCTGGCCTTTTCAGAACTAAAAAAGGGATTCTATTTCCGTCCTGCTATCCAATCTAATTCAAAACCCGGCTCGTAGACACTCCATTGCTAATGGAAGGACTATCACGATTTATCATATCAGTTTCCTCCGTTTGCTTCCGCTGGAAAGAATTTTCCAAATTATATCAGCAAAACAGAAGAAGGTATGTCGATTCTTTTGGTGATTAGGCGACACCCGGATTTGAACTGGGGAAAAAGGATTTGCAGTCCCCCGCCTTACCGCTCGGCCATGCCGCCAAATCCAAATCTCTGGAAAA